TAGTTTTGTTGGTTGGTTAATTGGTCACATTTTATTCATGAAATGGGTTGGATTGGTATTATTCTGGATACGGCAAAATCATTATATTCGATCTAATAAGTACCTTGTGTCAGAATTGAGAAATTCTATGGCTCGAATCTTTAGTATTCTCTTATTTATCACCTGTGTCTACTATTTAGGCAGAATGCCGTCGCCTATTGTCACTAAGAAACTGAAAGAAACCTCAGAAATGGAAGAAAGGGGAGAAAGTGAGGAAGAAAGCGATGTAGAAACAACTTCCGAAACGAAGGAGACTAACGAAGAAGACCCTTCCCTTTGTTCGGAAGAACAGGAAGATCCGGTTTACGAAGATTCTTATCTTGATACCTATCAAGATAATTGGGAATTGGGAAGACTTAAAGAAGAGAAAAATGAAAAGACTTATTTCTGCTTTGAAAAACCTCTTGTGACTTTTCTTTTCGATTATAAACGATGGAATTGTCCATTGCGATATATAAAAAATGATCGGTTTGAAAATGCTGTACGAAATGAAATGTCACAATATTTTTTTTATACATGTCCAAGTAATGGGAAACAAAAAATATCTTTTACATATCCACCCAGTTTATCGACTTTTTCGGAAATGATAGAACGAAAAATGTCTTTGTACACGACAAAAAAATTATCCCATGGAGACCTGTATAATTATTGGGTTTATACCAATGAACAAAAAAAATACAACTTGAGCAATGAATTAATAAGTCGAATAAAAGCTCTAGAAAAAGAAAAAAAAGAAAAGGGATTTCTTGCTCTAGATATGCTCGAAAAAAGGACTAGATTTTGCAATCATGAGAATGAAAAAGAATGCTTGACCAAAACATATGATCCTTTATTGAGCGGACCATCCCGTGGAGCAATAAAAGATTTTGATTTACGTACAATCATAAATGATTTTATCCCTTATATGGAGGATTCCATAAAAAGTCTTTGGATAAATAAGATCCATGAGCTACTTCCTAATAATTTCCGAGAATTCGAACATCAAAAGAATTCACTTGGTGTTGGTAAATCATTTTTGAATTATATCGGTAATTCCTTAACTTCATTTTCTTTTGAATTCACACCCAATTTTTCTTTGAAAAACCGTTCTTTATTGGCAGAACAAAGAAAAATTGATTCAGAAAGTCAAGCAAAATCTTTGAAATTTGTATTCGATATAATGACAATTGATCAAAATGATCAAACAACTAGAAATGAATCTATTGGAATAGAAGAAATCAGTAAAAAGGTTTCTCAATGGTCATATAAATTGACCAGTGTTCTGGAAGAACTGGAGGAAGAAAGTGAGGAAAAATCGATGGAAGATATTGAAATTCGTTCAAGAAAAGCCAAACGTGTGACAATTTCTACTGATGATGAGAATAATACCAATTTTTTTACTTTTACTGGTAATAGTGATCAAACAGAAACAGAAGATGTGGCTTTGATACGCTACTGGCAACAATCGGATTTTCGTAGGGATATAATAAAAGGATCCATGCGTACTCAAAGACGTAAAACAGTTATTTGGCAAGTGTTTCAAGCAAATGCGCATTCCCCGCTTTTTTTGGATCGAATAGACAAAACATTTTTTTTTTCTTCTTTTGATATCTCTGAAATGATGAATCTCATTTTTAGGAATTCGGTCGAGAGAGAACCGGAATTGAAAATTTCCAATTTTGAGGAGGAAGGGACAAAAGAAAAGAAAAAAAACAGGAAGAACCAAAAGGGAAATAAACGGATAGCAACATCAGAAACTTGGAATAACATTATATTTGCTCAAGCAATAAGGGGTTTAATGTTAATAACCCAGTCTTTTCTTAGAAAATACATTGTATTGCCTTCATTGATAATAGCGAAAAATATTGGCCGTGTGTTATTATACCAATTGCCCGAGTGGTCTGAGGATTTGAAGGAATGGGAGAGAGAAAGACATGTTAAATGCACCTATAATGGTGTTCAATTATCGGAAACAGAATTTCCCCCAAATTGGTTAACAGAGGGTATTCAGATAAAGATTCTATCTCCTTTCTATCTTAAACCTTGGCGAAGATCTAAAATACGATCTCATCATAGAGATCCAATGGAAAAAAAAATAAAAAAAAAAGATTTTTTTTATTTAACAGTTTTGGGAATGGAAGCAGAAGTTCCTTTTGGTTCTATCCGAAACCGAAAACGACCTTCTTTTTTTGAACCCATTTATAAAGAACTCCTAAAAAAACTTTTGGAAGGAAAAAAGAATTCTTTTTTCCTTCCAAAAGTTTTTAAAGAAAAAAAAGAATGGGTTATCGAAATAGTTCTAGTTATAAAACAAAAAATAAAGGAAAAAGTCAACTCCATTTTCTTATTTGAATCGAGGAAGGTAAAAGTATATAAACCGAATGAAAATGTAAGAGATTCTAAAATAAATAATAAGATTATTCGCAAATCAACCATTCGAATTCGATCCATGAATTGGGCAAATTACTCACTCATAGAAAAAAAAATAAAGGATCTTGCTGATAGGACAGTCACAATCAGGAATCAAATAGAACTAGAACGAATCACAAAAGACAAGAAAAAAATAGTTCTAACTTGTGATGATAAAAAATCGGAATCACAGAAACATATTTTGCAGATATTTAAAAGAAAAAAGATCCGATTTATACGTAAATTTAATTTTTTTATGAAATCATTCATTGAAAAAATATACATAGATATCTTTCTACGTATGATTACTATTTTGAGGATCAATGCACAACTTTTCCTTGAATCAATAAAAAAAATTATCACAAAATCGATTTACAACGATGAAACAAATCGAAAAGGAATTGATGAAACAGATCAAAATACAATGAACTTTATTTCGACTATAAAAAAATCGTTTTCTAATACTAATACTAATATCAGTAATAATAATTATTTATCCTACTTGTCCCAAGCATATGTATTTTACAAATTATCACAAACCCAATTACTTAACAAGTATCACTTGAGATCTGTACTTCAATATACCAGGACCCATTCTTTTATTAAGGATAAAATCAAGGATTATTGTATGACACGAGGAATATTTGATTCCAAATCAAAGCAAAAGAAAATTTATAAGTCTGGAAAAAATGAATGGAAAAACTGGTTAAAGGGCCATTATCAATACAATTTATCTCAGACAAAACGGTCTCGATTAGTACCTCAAAAATGGCGAAATAGAATCAACCAACGCTCTATGATTCAAAATAAAAACTCAATTAAATTTGATTCACATAAAAAAGAAAAAGACCGATTAATTCATTACATAAAGCAAAATTACTATGCGATGGCAGTGGATTCATTGACGAGTCAAAAAGAAAAATTGAAAAAACACTACAGATATTCTCTTTTATCGCATAAATATATGAATTATGGGAATAGGAAGGACTCATATATTTATGAATCAACATTACAAGTAAAAGGAGACCAAGAAATTCCATACAATTTCAATACACCGAAACCCGAATCATTTTATGTATTGGTAAGTATACCTATTAGTAATTATCTAGAAAATATTAGTAATTATCTAGAAAAGGAATATATTATTGCTACACATAAAAATCTGGATAGAAAATATTTTGATTGTAGAATTCCCCCTATTTGTCTTAGAAAAAATATCGACATTGAGACCTGGACCAATACGCATATCAGCACCAAAATTGAGAAAAATACTAAGACTGAAAACAAAATTCTCAAAAAATGGAAAAAAAAAGATATTTTTTCTCTTACAATTCATCAAGGAATTAAACCATCCAATCAAAAAAGTGTTTTTTTTGATTGGATGGGAATGAATCAAGAAAAGGTTTATGGTACCATATCAAATCTAGAACCCCGGTTGTTCCCAGAATTTGTGCCACTCTTTGATGCATATAGGATTAAACCATGGATCATACCAATCAAATTTCTTCTTTTTAATTTTTATTTCTATGAAAATATTAGTAAAAATCAAAAAAAAAATCTTCAGATATTACCTAATCGAAAAGAATATCTTAAATTAGAAAATTTCAACCAAGAAAAAAACGAACAACAGGAACAAGAAAATCTTGGAGTTGAAGACAATTACGCGAGATTAGACATTAAAAAAGGTAAAAAGAAAAAACAATCCAAGAAAAAGAGGGTAGCAGAACTAGAATCATTCCTGAATAAATATTTCCTTTTTCAATTAAAATGGGATAACTACTTGAATCAAAATATGATCAATAATATCAAGATATATTTTCACCTACTTAGACTGATAAATCCATGGAAAATGACTATATTCACGATTCAAAGAGGAGAGATACGTCTGGATAAACTGCTAACTCACAAAGATCTACCTATTACAGAATTGAAAAAAAGGGGAGTATTGATTATCGAACCGATTCGTTTATCTATAAAAAGGGATGGAAAATTTATTATATATCAAACCCTAGGTATTTCATTGATCGATAAAATGAAGCACCAAACTAACAGAAAATGTATAAAAAAAAGATATGTTGATAAAAAGAATTTTGATAAATCCGTTGCAAGGCACGGCAATATACTTGTGAATGGAGACAAAAGTAATTATGATTTCTTTGTTCCTGAAAATATTCTATCTCCTAGACGTCGTAGAGAATTGAGAATTCTAATTTGTTTTAATTCTCGTAATTGGAATTTTGTGGATAGAAATCTAGTATTTTGCAATGAAAGCAACATAAGAAACTCTGGAAAATTTTTGAATGAGGACAAGCATTTTAATACTAATACAGATACAAATAAATTCATTAAATGCAAATTGTTTCTTTGGCCCAATTACCGATTAGAAGATTTAGCTTGTATGAATCGCTATTGGTTTAATACCAATAATGGCAGCCGTTTCAGTATGTTAAGGATATATATGTATCCACGATTCAGAATTTGTTAATAGTATATTTCCTATATATCTGTGATATTTTTCGGTAGATGAAAGCCGAAAGATATACATATACGCTGTATTACATTCTGGTACATGACACGGATTTAATGGCGTATCAACTCAATTGAATCTAGGACGAAATCGGCAGAATCCTTGAATGTAGAAATGTATTTTCTCTTTCTTTTCTATTCTATCCAAATCAAATTTTCAATTTGATTTGGATAGAATAGAAAAAAATAGGAAAAAATCCAAATTTTTGTGTGTACTAGATTAAAATAACTGGCATAAAGATTATTATTTTTATTTTTCCTGATCGATTCGGTAAAGTAAAATAAATCCATGGGAAAGAAAAAAAGATAGATTTTTTTTTTTATGATCAAAAATTCATTCATCTCGGTTATTTCACAAGAAGAAAAAGAAGAAAACAAAGGTTCTGTTGAATTTCAAGTATTAAGTTTCACCAGTAAGATACGTAGACTTACTTCACATTTGGAATTGCACAAAAGAGATTTTTTATCCCAAAGAGGTCTACGAATAATTCTGGGAAAACGTCAACGGCTCCTGGCTTATTTGTCAAAGAAAAATAGAGTCCGTTATAAGAAATTAATGGATCAGTTGGATATTCGGGAACCCAAAACTCGTTAATTTAATCGTTTGAATTTTTTTTTTAATAGTTATTTTATTAGATTTTTCATTTTGATGAACCTCGTTTTGAGGAATTCGTGGAATAATGAATTAAGGAAGAAAAAATATGACTATACCGGCTACAAGAAAAGATCTCATGATAGTCAATATGGGCCCTCAGCACCCATCAATGCATGGTGTTCTTCGACTGATCGTTACTCTCGATGGTGAAGATGTTATTGATTGTGAACCCATATTGGGATATTTACACAGAGGAATGGAAAAAATAGCAGAAAACCGAACAATTATACAATATCTTCCTTATGTAACACGTTGGGATTATTTAGCTACTATGTTCACAGAAGCAATAACGGTAAATGCACCAGAACAATTGGAAAATGTTCAAGTACCTCAGAGAGCCAGTTATATCAGAGTAATTATGCTGGAGCTGAGCCGTATAGCTTCTCATTTGTTATGGCTTGGACCTTTTATGGCGGATATAGGTGCACAGACTCCTTTTTTCTATATTTTCAGAGAGAGAGAATTGTTATATGACCTATTCGAAGCCGCCACAGGTATGCGAATGATGCATAATTATTTCCGCATCGGAGGAGTAGCTGCTGATCTACCTCATGGCTGGATAGATAAATGTTTTGATTTCTGCGATTATTCTTTAACAGGAGTTGTTGAATATCAAAAACTTATTACACAGAATCCCATTTTTTTGGAACGAGTTGAAAGAGTGGGCATTATTGGTGGAGAGGAAGCAATAAATTGGGGTTTATCAGGACCGATGTTACGAGCTTCTGGAATCCAATGGGATCTTCGTAAGGTTGATCATTATGAATGTTACAATGAATTCGATTGGGAAGTCCAATGGCAAAAAGAAGGAGATTCATTAGCTCGTTATTTAGTACGAATAGGTGAAATGGGGGAATCCATAAAAATTATTCAACAGGCTCTAGAAGGAATTCCTGGAGGTCCCTATGAGAATTTAGAAGTCCGACGCTTTGATAGAGCAAAAAATTCCGAATGGAATGATTTTGAATATAGATTTATTAGTAAAAAACCTTCACCCAATTTTGAATTGTCGAAACAAGAACTTTATGTCAGAGTGGAAGCCCCAAAAGGAGAATTAGGAATTTATTTGATAGGGGATAATAGCATTTTCCCCTGGAGATGGAAAATTCGTCCACCCGGTTTCATCAATTTGCAAATTCTTCCTCAGCTAGTTAAAAGAATGAAATTGGCTGATATCATGACGATACTAGGTAGTATAGATATCATTATGGGAGAAGTTGATCGTTGAAATGATAATTGATACGACAGAAGTACAAGCTATCAATTCTTTTTCTACATCGGAATCCATAAAAGAAATCTATGGACTCATATGGATGTTTGTATCCATTTTTACCCTTATATTTGGAATCATAATAGGGGTACTAGTAATTGTGTGGTTAGAAAGAGAAATATCTGCAACGATACAACAACGTATTGGGCCTGAATATGCTGGTCCGTTGGGAATTCTTCAAGCTCTAGCGGATGGGACTAAATTACTTTTTAAGGAGGACCTACTCCCATCTAGAGGAGATATTCGTTTGTTTAGTGTCGGACCGTCTATAGCGGTCATATCAATTCTACTAAGTTATTTAGTAATTCCTTTTGGATACCGCCTTGTTTTAGGTGATCTCAGTATAGGTGTTTTTTTATGGATCACCATTTCAAGTATTGCCCCTATTGGGCTTCTTATGTCAGGATATGGATCGAATAATAAATATTCTTTTTCAGGTGGTCTACGAGCTGCTGCTCAATCTATTAGTTATGAAATACCATTAACTCTATGTGTGTTATCAATATCTCTACGTGTGATTCGTTGGAATATGAACTTTTACCTCTTTCCTAGAAATAAATAAAGAAAAGAGGTTGAATGTATTGAATAGATATTTTTTTTTATTCATCGATGAGTTAAACCAGATAGTTATATGAGTGAAACAAAACAGCTTATAAATTTGCAGTAAGAAGAGAAAATCTCATTCCCTATGTACAAGAATGAAATTAAAGTAAACATAAGCAGCGTAAACTGTTTACCCCAAGATTGAGATTCTTTGATTAGTCATCATATCTTGAAGCGGGTGCAAAAGATCAACTGTATGGAGTTTCCACTACTGCCTTGTATGTATTAACATACCGGGGATCAATCAAAAATCGGTGGACAGTTAGGAACACCAAGGTACACAAAGGATTAGTAATGGGGATAATGTAAGGTATCAAAAAAAGAGATATTTCCGCATAAAACGAATCATAATAAGGGCTTTAAGTTGGTAGAAATGATCAAGAAGTATCTCCCTACGATTCCGATCTCGAGTATGCTCCTATTCACTGATTAAAGAAATGACTATCAAGAACGAATTAATCCTTTATTTTTTTTTTTTCTAAATACCTTCTTCTGAGACAGAAGAACAGGAACAAAAGAAATGGAATGCAATAATCGAATGAATGAATAAAAATTTTTATAAAATAAAAAAAAAAAAGATCTTTATTTATTCTTTCTTTCCTATATCCGTATTCATACATACGGAATTCTTATCATTATTCATGAACTAATGCCTATATATATATATTAATAACGAATATTTTATTGAAAGATTAAGTTATTACCGAACAAAGAAAAATTATCATTATCATTATAAGGATGAGATCAATTCGGAAGCACTTTTTTTCTTATTCTAGCGGACAGAATTACATTGGTCTAATTTGGGACTCTCCGATGTATCTTTATTCGATCTATCCGGGTTAAAATACCGAACCAGTCCTTACATTTATTTGTGGCCATAGAGGAGCCGTATGAAGCTGAAGTTTCATGTACGGTTTTGTAATAGCGATGGGAACAGTGATGTTATTATCGACTATGATTATCTAATAGTTCAAGTACAGTTGATATAGTTGAAGCACAGTCAAAATATGGTTTTTGGGGGTGGAATCTGTGGCGTCAACCTATAGGATTTATTGTTTTTCTAATTTCTTCTCTAGCCGAATGTGAGAGATTGCCATTTGATTTACCGGAAGCAGAGGAGGAATTAGTAGCAGGTTATCAAACCGAATATTCAGGTATCAAATTCGGTTTATTTTATATTGCTTCTTACCTAAATCTATTACTTTCTTCATTATTTGTAACAGTTCTTTACTTAGGTGGGTGGAATTTTTCTATTCCGTACATATCTATTCCTGAACTTTTCGGAATAAATAAAATGGCCGGAGTTTTTGGAATTACAATTGGTATCTTTATTACATTAGCTAAAGCTTATTTGTTTCTGTTCATTCCTATCACAACAAGATGGACTTTGCCTAGGATAAGAATGGACCAGCTATTAAATCTTGGATGGAAATTTCTTTTACCTATTTCTTTAGGTAATCTATTATTGACAACTTCTTCCCAACTTGTTTCACTATAAATAAGAAAATACGATAACGATATTCCAGATTCATAACCTCTTTCAAACAAGAGAAAGAAACATCAATTTATTCCTGGATATTTACAATATGTTCTCTATGGTGACTGGGTTCATGAATTATAGTCAACAAACAATACGAGCTGCAAGGTATATTGGTCAAAGTTTCGTAATTACCTTATCCCACACAAATCGTTTACCTATAACTATTCAATATCCTTATGAAAAATCGATCACATCAGAGCGTTTCCGTGGTCGAATCCACTTTGAATTTGATAAATGTATTGCTTGTGAAGTATGTGTTCGTGTATGCCCGATAGATCTACCCGTTGTTGATTGGAGATTTGAAAGAGATATTAAAAAAAAACAATTGCTTAATTATAGTATTGATTTTGGGGTCTGTATATTTTGTGGTAATTGTGTCGAGTATTGTCCAACAAACTGTTTATCAATGACTGAAGAATATGAACTTTCTACTTCTGATCGTCACGAATTGAATTATAATCAAATTGCTTTGGGTCGGTTACCAATGTCAATAATTGGAGATTACACAATTCAAACAGTTATGAATTCGACTCAAATCAAAATAGACAAAGATAAACCCTTTGATTCAAGAACGATTACCAATTACTAAGATTTTGTTTTGATATAAAAGACCTAAGCTTTTTTTATTTTGTTTGGTCAGTAACTACAAATAATAACCAATAATTATTGATTGTTGAGAATTATTCTTTGATTTAAACTGAGAATATATTTTTCGTGATGATTTCGAAATATACAATCCCCATTACTCTTTTCTCGATAATTTTATCTATATCTACATTAATCCATATAAAAAAAAAGTTTGAATTCAATTAGGAATGTATCATATACAAGAAAAAAATGGGGCAACCCCTTTTCCTTTCCTGGACCATTCAGTAAGGTCATGAAATATTTCGACTTATTTATTAATTTATTATTTTAATAATGGATTTACCTGGACCAATACATGATATTCTTGTAGTATTTTTTGGATCAGTTCTTGTATTAGGAGGTCTGGGAGTAGTATTACTTACCAATCCCATTTTTTCTGCCTTTTCGTTGGGATTGGTTCTTGTTTGTATATCCTTATTCTATATTCTATCGAATTCCTATTTTGTAGCTGCCGCACAGCTCCTTATTTATGTTGGAGCTATAAATGTCTTAATCATATTTGCTGTAATGTTCATGAATGGTTCAGAATATTCCAATGATTCCTATTTTTGGACCATTGGAGATGGGGTCACTTCACTGGTTTGTACAAGTATTCTTTTTTCACTAATTACTATTATCCCAGATACGTCATGGTACGGAATTTTTTGGACTACAAGATCAAGCCAGATTATGGAACAGGACCTAATAAGTAACATTCAACAAATTGGTATTCATTTATCAACAGATTTTTATCTTCCGTTTGAACTCATTTCCATAATTCTTTTAGTTTCCTTGATAGGTGCAATTACTATGGCTCGTCAATAATAAATACTTAGAATTAAATTCTAAATAAATAACTAAATAAATAAAATAAATGGAAAGGTTTAAGGTTTTTATAAGGTTTTTAATTAAACCTATCTATTGCCAATACCTTCTTTTATTCTGTAATCGTTCTATTCTAATCAATCGAATCGGTTGAATTGTTGTTCATATTGAAATGAATCGAGATTGATAAGGAGTTAGTCAATGATGTTCGAGCATGTACTTTTTTTGAGTGTCTATTTATTCTCTATCGGTATCTATGGATTGATCACAAGTCGAAAGATGGTTAGAGCACTTATGTGTCTTGAGCTTATACTCAATTCGGTTAATATCAATCTCGTAACATTTTCAGATATATTTGATAGTCGCCAATTAAAAGGCGACATTTTCTCAATCTTTGTTATAGCTGTTGCGGCTGCTGAAGCAGCTATTGGGCTAGCTATTGTTTCATCAATCCATCGTAACAGAAAATCAACTCGTATCAATCAATCGAATTTGTTGAATAATTAGTTATGATCATAAGATACATAATATCACATAGAATATTAATCTATTAGATATTATATATTATAATTTGATTATTATTTTATTATAATTTTATTATTTTAATTTTTTTTTTTTTTTATTTTTTTTGATTATAATTTTGATTATTATTATTATTATATTATTATATATTATTATTATAAATATATAAAATATATATATATTTAGTATTGAATTAATTTACTATTGAATAATAAATATTTTCATATTGAATAAATACTTTGAATTAATATTGAAATATTGACCAATTTTATTTGTTGGTCAATTTGAATTCACATGTGCAACTCGCATGATCATGGTTGTTGAAAGAGAAATCAAAGTCTCTTGGACTTTTCTCATGAACAGGTTTAGAAATATATCGATTCTTAAAATTTTGATAAACCACTGCTTCGTCTGGTGTCTACAATATAAATGTATGATTCATTTACTACTAATTTTATTTTACCAGATCGAAAATTTTTTATGCTCAAAGCTGGAATTTATAGATCCAATGTCACATTCAGTAAAAATTTATGATACATGTATAGGGTGTACTCAATGTGTACGAGCCTGCCCCACAGATGTATTGGAAATGATACCTTGGGACGGATGTAAAGCTAAGCAAATTGCTTCCGCACCAAGAACCGAGGACTGTGTAGGTTGTAAGAGATGTGAATCCGCCTGCCCAACAGATTTTTTGAGTGTCCGTGTTTATTTATGGCATGAAACAACTCGCAGCATGGGTCTATCTTATTGATACATTACAAAAAATTCCACTTGAATCATTTGATTCCTCTTTACCGACAAAAGCCCGTACTCGATAAAATTTATTATTTCGAGCACGGGTTTTTCTGGTCAAAACATATCTTGTCTTTATCACGAGTTATTTTCCTTGGTTAACAATACTTGTAGTTTTGCCGATATTCGCGGGTTCCTCAATTTTCTTTTTTCCTCATAGAGGAAATAAGATGTTTAGATGGTATACTATTTGTATATGCTTATTAGAACTCCTTCTAACAACCTATGCATTCTGTTATCATTTCCAATTGGACGATCCATTAATCCAATTGGAAGAAGATTATAAATGGATAGATATTTTTGATTTTCACTGGAGACTGGGAATCGATGGACTTTCCATAGGACCCATTTTACTGACAGGATTTATCACTACTTTAGCCACTTTAGCAGCTTGGCCAGTTACGCGAAATTCGCGATTGTTCTATTTCCTGATGTTAGCAATGTACAGCGGTCAAATAGGATCATTTTCTTCTCGAGACCTTTTACTTTTTTTCATCATGTGGGAGTTAGAATTAATTCCTGTTTACTTACTTTTATCCATGTGGGGAGGAAAAAAACGTCTCTACTCGGCTACAAAGTTTATTTTGTACACAGCAGGGGGTTCCATTTTTCTCTTAATAGGAGTTCTAGGTATGGGTTTATATGGTTCCAATGAACCAACATTAGATTTTGAAAGATTAGCTAATCAATCATATCCTGTGGCATTGGAAATAATATTATATTTTGGTTTCTTTATTGCTTATGCTGTCAAATCGCCGATTATACCCCTGCATACATGGTTACCAAATACCCATGGAGAAGCACATTACAGTACATGTATGCTTCTAGCTGGAATCTTATTAAAAATGGGAGCATATGGATTGATTCGGATCAATATGGAATTATTACCCCACGCTCATTCTATATTTTCTCCCTGGTTGGTAATAGTTGGAGCGATGCAAATAATCTATGCAGCTTTAATTTCTCTCGGTCAACGCAATTTTAAAAAGAGAATAGCCTATTCCTCTGTATCTCACATGGGTTTTACAATTATAGGAATTGGTTCTATAACCGACATGGGACTCAATGGAGCCATTTTACAAATACTCTCTCATGGATTTATTGGTGCTGCACTTTTTTTCTTGGCAGGAACGAGTTGTGATAGAACACGTCTTGTTTATCTCGACGAAATGGGAGGGATATCCATCCCAATGCCAAAAATATTTACCATGTTCAGTAGTTTCTCGATGGCTTCTCTTGCATTGCCAGGAATGAGTGGTTTTGTTGCGGAATCGGTCGTATTTTTTGGAATAATTACCAGTCCAAAATATCTTTTAATGCCAAAAATACTAATTACTTTTGTAATGGCAATTGGAGTGATATTAACTCCTATTTATTTATTATCTATGTCACGTCAGATGTTCTATGGATACAAGCTATTCAATGTTCCACACTCTAATTTTTTGGATTCTGGACCACGAGAACTATTTGTTTCAATTTGTATCCTTCTACCCATAATAGGGATTGGTATTTATCCTGATTTCGTTCTCTCGTTATCAGTTGACAGGGTACAAGCTATCCTATCTAATTACTTTTATAGATAGTGTTTCATTAATGAGACAAAAAGTCTTATAATTCTTTAATTTGAAGATTTTTTTTTTAATCGTTCGCTGTACAATGCAAAAAAAGAAAGTGAATTAGAATTGTAATGAGATGCATTTCGAGTTTTTGTTTTGACAACCTGTCAAAACAAAAACTCGAACAAGCAAACTTTCGTTATATATGGGACGATATTCTTATGTATTTTTCATGTAGCTTATTCAATTAGATGTTAATGTGAATGAACCATAACTATGTAAACCTATTCCTAATAGATTGACCCCAAAATAGCATATCCAAATTATAAAAAATCCTATAGAAGCTATAAGTGCCGAATTCGTACCTTGTAAACTTTGATTTGTTCTAGTATGTGAATAAATCGCGAATATGGTCCAAGTAATAAATGCCCAAGTTTCCTTCGGGTCCCAACTCCAATAAGATCCCCATGCTTCATTGGCCCATACTGCTCCACAAAGAATGCCTATGGTTAAAAAGGTAAACCCTAAACTAATCATACGATAACTCCAATAATCCAAACGTTGAGTCAATTGATATTTGTAATAATTTTGAAATGAAAGAAAAGAAGGGTTTTTAAAAACCCTTCTTCTTTTTTCATTCAAGTATTTAATCTCACCAAAGAAAAATGATCTAATTAAGAAATTATTGCTTTTACAAAAAAAATTGATGTTGTTTCGAAATGTAATGATTAGAAGAGCAATTGATAATAACGATCCGCATAAAAGAGCTGCATAGCTCAATAACATCATACTTACGTGCATCATTAACCACTGAGATTGTAGAGCGGGTACTAATATTGCGGATTGATGCATTTCAGTTGAAAGACCCGACGTAGCGAAGCCTTGAGTAAAAATAGTACTTGGGGTAGTTATTATGCTTAAATCATTTTTATGGTTCAATTTCTTGGAAATTATATGAATAATAAATAAACTACATGAAAGGAAGATTAATGACTCGTATAAATTACTTAACGGAAAATGTCCCGAAGAAATCCAACGAGAAATTAATAATCCTGTTATAGAGAAAAAGGTGGCTATCATCCCTTTTTCCGATGAATCACGTAATCCTACGATTTCGTAGACTAATAAGTTCATGAAATGAATCGTAATCACAATTGAAATGATCGAAAAAGAGATATGAGTTAATATATGTTCTAAAGTCACAAATATCATAAAAAAGTGTCCCATTACAGAATTGAAATCGGAAATTGAATACATTATAGGATACATTGTGTCTCTTTTAGAGGATGCCGCCACTCGGACTCGAACCGAGATGCTCTAGCACTGCTTCCTAAGAGCAGCGTGTCTACCGATTTCACCATGGCGGCTTACTTGAAATAATAATATTCAATTCATGTTGAATCGTCAAGAATCAAGGATTCAATATAGTCTAGGAAACATTAGAATCGATGAAAAAAGACTCGTTTAAATTCATATTTGAATCTTCATTCAATAAAATAATCTTTAGTTAGTATCGTCCTAGGTTCAGTTTTAACAATCAACTTTCACGTACTATAAACTAAGTTCACCCGATACAGTTGAAATTTCGATAGTTTTGCTCTCAGTCGAGGTATAGAATTAAGAATTGTCCTTTTTCTTTCTATTTTTTTTTGATGATTTCTTTTTCATTTTGAATCCGATTTCATCGGATTCAAAATGAAAAAGATTGATTTTTTTTATTGAAAAAAAAAAATCAAATAACTAAGATCTCATATGTATTACAATTTCATCACTAAACCCATTTCGAATTTTTCTAACGATTCCGATACTTTAGTATCATTAAGTATTAATACTCTTCATTGTGTATATGTATATAATATAAATAAGGTAACATTTACCAAACCAATTAAGTTTTAGGCTAGGCATATAAAAAAAAAGAGTTTAAATTTCCATGGCAATTGTACTATTCACAATAGAAAATCTTAATCCTATTTTTCTATTGTGAAAGGTTAATGGATAGGGAAAAATACTATTCTTAATAAGAACCCAATATACAGAAAACTCTTATTCTACATACCACAGCTAGTTATAACTAATATTGAGTAGTTCAATACATTAATTAATGTGAATCGTTCATCTTAAAAAATTTTCAGTTCTTCGGGCTATGTCAATTCCGATTATCCCAAGACTTTATTATTTGTTTGTCGCACAAAAAAACTTTTTGAATGTCCGGTGGAAACCGATTTCGCTAAAGAAAAAGCTTTTACTGCAGTTAAATATCCTTTTTTCTTCCAAATATTCCTACGAATATGTTTTTTTGACATAGAAATACATTTTTTTGGAACTGCCATTCAAAAAAGGGTTACTCATTTTTATTTATCGTTGTATGTGAAAGACATGTATTGTTCGGAATAGATCGTTTTTTTTAATCATTATCTATACTTTATTCTGTGAATAATAGTTTTTTTTTTTTTTAACTTTCAACATTTAACATAATTTAACATTTAACATAAAATATATAATAATATATATATATTATTTGTTATATTTTAAATATTATATTTTATTATATTTTATTATTAATATATATATATATATATATATATATTATTATATATTTTTCATTATTATTGTTTATTGTTCTTTTCGAAAGAGATAAGAATTGGTGAATCGGAAACAATTATTAATTATAAAAAAAAATCTCAATTTGTTTGTTTTCTTATGGAACATACATATCAATATGCATGGATAATACCTTTTCTTCCACTTACAGTTACTATGTTAATAGGATTTGGACTTATACTTATTCCGACAGCAACAAAAAATATTCGTCGTATATGGGCTTTTCCTAGTATTTTTCTGTTAAGTATAGCTATGGGATTTTCGGCCAATCTGTCTATTCAACAAATAAATGGAAGTTTGATTTATCAATATCTATGGTCTTGGACCATAGATATTGATTTTTCCTTAGAGTTTGGATATTTGATCGATCCACTTACTTCTATTATGTCAATACTAATTACTACTGTTGGAGTCATGATTCTTATTTATAGTGACAATTATATGTCTCACGACCAAGGATATTTGAGATTTTTTGCTTATATGAGTTTTTCCAATACTTCCATGTTGGGATTAGTTACTAGTTCTAATTTGATACAAATTCATATTTTTTGGGAACTGGTGGGAATGTGTTCATATTTATTAATAGGGTTTTGGTTCACACGACCGATTGCCGCAAGTGCTTGTCAAAAAGCTTTTGTAACTAATCGTGTAGGAGATTTTGGTTTATTATTAGGAATCTTAGGTCTTTATTGGATAACAGGTAGTTTGGAATTTCGGGATTTGTTCGAAATAGCTAATAACTTGATCCATAATAATGGGGTCAGCTCCTTATTTGCTACTTTGTGTGCCTCTTTATTATTTGTCGGTGCAGTTGCTAAATCTGCACAATTCCCCCTCCACGTATGGTTACCTGATGCCATGGAAGGACCCACTCCTATCTCGGCCCTTATACACGCCGCTACTATGGTAGCAGCAGGAATTTTTCTTGTAGCTCGGCTTATTCCTCTTTTCATAGACATACCTTATATAATGAATTTCATTTCTTTAATGGGTGTAATAACAGTACTATTAGGAGCTACTTTTTCTCTTGCTCAAAGAGACATTAAAAGAAGTTTAGCTTATTCTACAATGTCTCAATTAGGTTATATTATGTTAGCTCTAGGTATAGGTTCTTATCGAGCGGCTTTATTCCATTTGATCACTCATGCCTATTCTAAAGCTTTATTGTTTTTGGGATCTGGATCCATTATTCATTCAATGGAACCTATTGTTGGATATTCACCAGAAAAAAGTCAGAATATGGTTCTTATGGGTGGTTTAACAAGATATGTTCCAATTACAAGAACGACTTTTTTATTAGGTACACTTTCTCTTTGTGGTATTCCACCTCTTGCTTGTTTTTGGTCCAAAGATGAAATTCTTAATGATAGTTGGTTATATTCACCAATTTTTGCAATAATACCTTGTTTCACAATAGGATTAACCGCATTTTATATGTTTCGGGTATATTTACTTACCTTTGATGGGTATTTGCGCGTTTATTTTCAAAATCACAGTAGCACTAAAAGTAACTCGTTCTATTCAATATCTCTATGGGGAAAAGAAGCACCAAA